GAAGGAAAGAGACAAATAATTGAGGCAAATCTAGCTCTTCGACGAGCTAGGACAAGAGTCGAGGCTGTCAATGCAATTTCATAACTAGTTGGTGCGTTCAAATAATCAAAAGAGGTTCTGTTTCTAAACCCTATTTTGATTGGATTCACTCGACATAATCCAATCAAGCAGAATCCAATTTAGATACAACGCAATTCAAAAATGAAATAAATAAAAAATCTATAAAAATAAGGGTGGGACAAAAAACTTATTAGATACCGTTGACTCCGGTATCTAATAAGTTCTACCTACTATTGGATTTGAACCAATGACTCCCGCCGTATGAAAGCGATACTCTAACCACTGAGTTAAGTAGGTCACTTATTATCCTAAAGAGAACCAAATGGAACCCATCCTATCGATGGATTATAAATATCATATTCCTTATAAGCAACAATAATCGAACCAATACCACTCAAAAATTTCGGATGTTGGATCATAGAATATTGATCTTGACAACAAATTATATACATGATAAAATATGCATCACAAGCACTAAGGGCTATAGCTCAGTTGGTAGAGCACCTCGTTTACACGCGCGCCAATGTTTTTCAGGGGAATCCACCATACAATCCAAAAAATGGATCTTATTGAGAAATCGATGTCTTACTCCATAATAACTTTAAGAGAAAAGAGAACAATAGCCTGACGAGAGGTTCGGTCCTATTTGAGTGCCCTTTGTAGGTACCAAACAGGCTCCGCCTTGAGATATTGATAAGGTGAATAGCAGTATATTCAATGCTAGGCATAATGAGTATAAGGCCCTCAAAAAATCTCTTTTCGTCCTATGAACTTGAAGGTGTATGAAGTTTCATATTGGATTTTTTAAGCCGAACGATAGAGACTTCATTTAACTTAAAATTCTAGGCCAAAGGCAGACCTACGTCAAAATAACTTCACCTTTGAAACACTTTGGTAGTGCTCTGAATTAGAATCCCAAATAATGAATCAGAGCACATGGAGCCATCTCCTTATCTTATTTTTCTGTCAAGAAAAAATATGGCAGATTGGCTGATATTTCTATCAGTTAATGAAAGAGCCCAATGCAAAAAAAAAATGCATGTTGGGTCTTTGAAACAGTTCAGATCATTTTGATAATAATAAGTTTGATCTGTTTTACCGAGAAGGTCTACGGTTCGAGTCCGTATAGCCCTAGAGCCCTATAAAAAAAATGAATAAAATTCCAAATTTTCATTTGAAATAAAAAATTGTATAATTTTGATTTCTTCATTCTTGTTTGTTGCTTATAACTGACCGGTTGGTTCATCGAAACAAAATTTGTCCTAGAAACTCACTCACGGGAATCATTTAAAGCAGAACAGAAAACCGAAAAAACATATCATATTTCAAGGAATCGAATCGATCTTTTTCCAAACAAACCAACCCTTCGTCATTAATTGTCGAAGGGAAATTCCATATGCATTTTTCTGCCCACAATCACAATCAAGGGGTTAAGCTAGCGATACTCCTTTTCTTTGGTATACCTTACCAAGACCCGGCGAAGCACACCAAAACAAGGGGGGGTGGTCTTCTTTTTCTGTATTCAATCAAGAGAAAACCCCACCCCATCCAGATCTGATAAACGGAATATACCAACACTAAGATATTCGAAATCCCCAGATACCTACCCATTCTCTTACATTTGAATACTTGTTCTATTCTAAATTACTAAGAAAAAACTTTCGACTCTATTCCTAAAAAATCCAAATTCCGAACTCGCATTTTTATAAAGAAAATTCAAATAATCAAAAGAATATCAAAAGAATAATAAATTCAAAAATTTTAAACACAAAATAAGAATTCTATTTGCTTTCTTTAGGCTTTAGGAAGAATCCTAGGCAAAAACAAGAAAATTTGTCTAAGTCTAACATCTAGAGTTATACTAACTAAAGCAATTAAAGAAAATTGAACTAAAAAAATGAAGTAGACTGGAAATAGGATCCCGATCAAGTCAGTCGATAAATCTTGAAATGAGATATGCCCTGCAATAATCAAAGGAAACTAGATGGTTTGGTCAAAATAAATTGTTGTTTTGACTAACTAGTTATCAATGACTTTAGAACTTCAATTCGAATCAACCAATCCGATATACTTTCCACGTTCATAGGAGTGCGTCTATGTTTTTGCTTTACGAATATGATATTTTTTGGGCATTTCTAATAATATCAAGTTTTATTCCTATTTTGGCATTTTTAATTTCTGGGATTTTAGCCCCGATTAGGAAAGGGCCGGAGAAACTTTCTAGTTATGAATCGGGTATAGAACCAATGGGCAACGCTTGGTTACAATTTAGAATTCGTTATTATATGTTTGCTCTAGTTTTTGTTGTTTTTGATGTTGAAACGGTTTTTCTTTATCCATGGGCAATGAGTTTTGATGTATTGGGCGTATCTGTATTTATAGAAGCTTTAATTTTCGTGCTTATCTTAATTGTTGGTTTAGTTTATGCATGGCGAAAGGG